TCATGCTCGTTCCAAGCTCGAAGTACAATTTGTACACATAAGAATCCCCTTCCATAGATGATTTCTTCATATAGATAGATATAGGATCTATGGGGCAATTACTTAGAAGTACTGTTTGTGCAACAGCCCTTCCTATCTGATAGAAAAGGATCTCATGATCCTGAACCGAGCTTACCTGGGATCGCAAATCCCAAGTTTTTCTATGAAGAGCGGATCGAATTGTATTAGTGTCTATAATGGATTTCTTCTGTGTAATACTAATTGATAGGGCCTCATTGGTAAGTGATACAAGATCTCGTACATCGGAACCCATGGTTATGGACCCGAATCCACTAGCATTCGTATGGAAGATTTTCTTTTCCAAAGGAAATCCCCGAGTATATGAAAGAGTGAAAAAGTGCTTTCGTTGTTGTGGAATAAGAAGCCTTCGTATCTTAATGCACGTATTGAATTTATTCGCAGCTATTAGACCGGGATCCACTTTTTTGGGAATATGAGTCGACGCAATAACAAGAATATTGCTATTGGAGGATCTTTCACAATCCCTGGAGAGATGGTTCACTAATAGACCGAGGGATAAGTAATTCGACGCATCCAGAGACAGATCATGAATGTTTGGAATCCATAGTATGCAAGGAGACATTGCTTTTGCTAATTCGAGTTGAAAGGTGATATAAAAGCGGTCTACCATATCCACCTCCTCATTCGTCATAGTTAGCAGCTCCCCATCAATATCAATATCCTCACTATCCTCACTATCATCAATATCCTCAATATCCTCACTATGATGAGTATGATGAGCACCACTATTATCAAAAATATCCTCACCATCACTATCATCATAAATATCCTCAAAAAATTGAGGCCTTTCATCCAGGAACTTGTTCGGAACTACTGTAATGAAAGGAAGATAGGAGTTTGTCGCTAGGTATTTGACCAAATAGGATCGTCCAGTTCCTATAGAACCTATCACTAAAATACCCCTAGAGGGGGATAGGCCTAAGCGGAGTGAAAAGGGTTTTCCATGAGATGGGAAATGAAAACTATTAGCCCCAAACGAGGTTTGTGAATAAGTGATTGTCTGATAATGCGCAAGGAATACTCGTCTTTCTGCTAAAGAGGGTCTATGAAACTCATAATTCATTAGATACTTTTTATGAATGTCAACTAAGTATCGTAAGTAAACCGATCCTGGTTGTTCAATCATTTGATAACTAGAACCATTCTTTGATAAATGATCACTATCAGTCAGACTCCATAGAATTTTATCAATCCTTTTTTCTTTCCTTAAGATGGAGAACTGAACCAAGAATTCTCTTTCGGCATCATCAATCGAATCAGTATTCGCGACCCAGGATTCGATCTTATCATCAATCCAACCACTGTTCACATTTTTTCTTTTTCTTAGTAATGAATAGATCTCTTTACTTGTACGACTTAGATGTCTCGTATTTCTCGAAAAAGTGATTCGATTGATAGGATTGGGTATGATACTTAGGAAATCGATGATATCAATGAGATTGATATTCCAATATTTCTTCTTAGAAGGTATTGATTTGACCCCATAAGCGGGACCACCACCCGATAGCATCTTGCCGCCAAAAGCCCGTATTTCTTCTAGAAAATATCCTAAAGCAGCTAGAAAGAGATTCTTTAACCAGAAAGAATTCAGTTCAGATGTAGGATACCTATCCAGAAGTTTTCGCAACTCAATCATGTATGATGGAATCATCAAAGATTTGATCTTTTCCAACTCTGTCTGTAACTCCCTAGAGGCTCGGGAAACAACGAGAAGATGTCTACGAACGATATATCCAGCAACAAGAAGAAGGAAAAGGATTGAATAGAGCAACTCCCGAACATTTGGTGATCCCGGAAATTCCCATATCAATGAAACGGGTGACTCATTATCTCGACGAAGCATTTCTTCGGACAGAAGAAGATTATGTAAACACTTACTCGAAATCTCGCTTATCAGATTCCTTTGTGGAAGAAGAATCTCCCGCAATTTGTTCTGAAGAATTGGCCATGATATATCTATATCTAATCTATCTATAATATCTTCAAAAAGGGATAACAATTTTTGACTGCTACTTAGTATCGCTATCCTCAATAGGTCTGAATTATATACTTTTTTGAAAGTATCTAAAAGAATGAAATTGAGATATTTGTACCCTGTCGAAGTAAAGAACCATGGCATATATGTTTGAAACATATTTGAGAGAGTTGAAAAAGCACTATAGGTTCTATACATCTGCCCTTCCTCAACGCATTTATTTAGATAAAGACTCCGTTTTTTCCTCTTTTCGGATGGTAATAAATATTTCTCAGAGTCAATCAAACCCATCTTTGAATTGAAATTGAGAAACTGATGCAAGTTCTTCCCTTCTGAATCAGATGGATTCATATCTGAAAGAGCTTGACAATAAATTCTTTCAAAATTGACTAATTGTCCCTCTCTTAGAGGTGTTCCAAAAATGTCTGCGATCGAGTAAAGAGCTCTACGAACGAATGGAGCGGATCGAATTGGAAAATGAAAAGATTTGTCCAAGTTATCCGGTTCGGCACCACTCGGCGGAAAATTCTTAGGTATGCATATCTTAGATACCTGTGACTCGATCGGTGAAATAGTATCTTTTTCCAAAAAAACATCTTTTTTTTTACCGACGTGCAAAGAAAATATTTTGTTGCGAATGAAAAAGATATTGAGGAATTGTCCATACGTAAGATCATAATTATTGATAGGGGTCCTTTCCACATAAAAAGGGAATCCTTTGTTACAATAGAACCAGAAGTGATGTGGATTATTCAAGAATCGAAGTCGATTTGCTTTATAAAAAGAGGATATCAATGAACTTCTATGAAATGGTTTCACGGGATTCAGCCAATTGTCTCGATCGTGGGATATCATTGAGAAATAGGAATCGGTCTTCTCAAAAGATTTCCTGCGATTTTTTCTAGTATGGAATGAGTCAATCATCCACTTCGGTATCTTATTGAACAAAAACGGTGATACTCTTCCTCCATTGATCAAGAATTTCGATTTTTGGGAAGTATCATGATCATCCAATAAGAAGGGTTTCAATTTATTCAAATGAACGATTTGAAGACCTATTGATTCTAACAACTGATTGAAGCGTTGATCAGTTGGACCCTTCAACTCATAGATGTGGATCTCGGACCTATGAATGGGGCTATTCCCGATACTCACAAAGAAAAAAGGAAGTGACCTAAACAAAAAGAAAAGAAGCGACTTGGACAAATTGGACAAATAGGACAAAAGGGGAAGTAACTTCGACAAAAGGAAACGAAGTGACTTAGAAGGATCTTTTTTGTCGAAAAATTCCGACCAATACCAATCAATTTTTTCGATAACCTCAGACCAATCAATCAAATATTGATTAATACCTAATCGATCGAAGACTACTTGAAAACGGCTCTTCTGCTCAGAAACGAAATGTTCCAAATCCTCCTGGAAACTCTTGCTCCCATTGGACCATTTGTATCTATATGCATCAGGATCCCGATTCATGGATCTCTCGCTTCGAGAAATAAGAGGATCGAACCATTTCTTATGACTCTTTTTCAAATTCGATAAATGTTGGTTGATCGTCAATTTCCTTTGAGTTCTCTGATTCAGAGTATCATTTCCTATTTGATCCCTTTGAATTCCGTATTCGAAGTTGCAATCGGATCTATTCATTAAAAAGAATCGATTTGATACATTTCTTATGTACCCATGGATGCTATATTGGATTGGAATCAGATTTTGGATCAATCTATGTTGATTGAATGCCTTCAGTATGGTGTTGATAGCAAATACCACTCTTTTTGGTTTTGGATCTTCCAAAGCATTCCCGCAGGAGATCTGGACCCCTTTTTTTCTGATCCTTCGATAAAAAGATTCATTTTCTTCAGAAAACATAGGAGGTAGAACCAATAAAGATTTCTTTGTCGATTCATCCCTGGAGTTGAATACCTCGTTCAAGAATTTTTTTTGATCCAATCCGCAGGAATCAATAGAAAAGGCAAAACCCTTATGATACACCAGATCCGGCTCGGTTATTGATAGAGTGAATAGATCTGCCACTCCTTGAAATCTCTCTTCTGATTCAAAATCGTGGCGCCCCACGTATCCTCCCCTCTTCCGGTCATGGAATAGATGAAATAAATCAAAAAATGGATTTTGGTTCAAGAATGAAATCTTGTTGGAACTGCCCATATCCGGTTCATCCTTCGGAACCCTATCACATCCCGGATTTGATGCAATAGGATGAATTGTGACGGTATTTTGTAAATACGCAATTATCTTGAATATATCAATGATTTCTTTTTTTTCCGATCGCCGGGATGGGACAAAAGAAAGATCTTGTTGTTTCTTCAATAATTTCTGATCTCTGGTGGACCTCTTAGTAGGATTCGAACCCAGATGAAGTTCTGACCATCTGTCAGAGAAAAAAGAACGAATTGATCTTGTAGGATTCCCAAGAAATTCTTCGATTTCTTCCGGAAGCGGATGATTATTCATCTGCTTCTCACGTTCCGTGAATAGCCGGGACATTGAGGAATCTCCAGAAAGGCTTTTCGGGAATCGGTCTGATTCTATCTCTGCTCCTTCCGTTTGAAGAAAGGAAGGATCCCAAAGAATCGACCCTTCTTTTTGAATCTCTCTTTGATTGATCCATGTGTGATATTCCGAATCCTTATTACGAATGGAATCGAAATGATCTATGGATTGATCAAAAGATCCTTTCAATTGGCTAGAATCCCTTACTTGAACTTGAACGAAATTAGATCTTGTGGAATCATATTGCATATTTGACGATACATTCCATACCTTGCTAAACAAGCGAAAAAACCGATCCTTGTTTATCAACCACACATTGTCTAAGCAAATCCAATTCTCTCTCGACACCTTCCTAAAGAAATCTGATTCGTGCGGATTCTTCTTCCAACTAACGAAGAGATCTTGGCGGAATTGCCACATATGAAATTGAATACAATTTTGCAGCAAAGAAATACCACACTTGTTTCTCGAGAAGAGATGGGAAAGATGCTCAATATCATTTGATTGAATAGTTGACCCAGCTCCTTGTTGTTTGAAGAAACCCTCCACTTCAATTGGTCTTTTTTCACGAAAAGAAGACATAAGATAACAAATCCAGTGTTTCACTAAGATTTCAAATAGCTGTCCCGAATTCAAGTTGATTATGTTTCGCTTATTTCTCGGAGAAAGACGATCAAACAATTCCCAATCATGGTCCTTGGGGATCCGATCATCCGTATAGGAAACAAAAGAAGACTCCAGATATTTGATATCTTTCTCTTTGAATGAGATCTCAATTACAGCCAGGGTTTCATTAGATATCTTACAAATAGAATCCCTCTTTTTTCCGACCCGGTTCCTCCACCACCGCGAACCCCAGTTAGATTCAGGCATGATACACTTTTTCGTTTTAGTTATTGGGAGAACCCAAGTACTCTCTTTCGGATCCATGAAACAACTCTCAGAGATCTTTTTCCCTTTTGGAAGATACAGGAGCGAAACAATCAACCTATTGATAGACCCAAAAGATTTTTCCAATGGAGCATTTCTGGGTCCAAAGGAATTCCTAGGCAGAAGCCCCATCAAATATAGATTTTTTCTTTCGACCATTTCTCGATTATGCATGCGATAGAGAAGGACCACTACTACAAGCAGTACTAGACCTTTGGTCGTCAATACTGCACCTTTGACTAGACCCTTGATCGTCAGTACTGCCCCTTTGATCGTGAAATACCGATTGCTTCTTGACCCCTGTGAATCGCGTGAGAGTAAACTCCTCCAAATTAGGGGGTCGAAGAGTTTCATAAAACGTTCTTGCTCGAAAAAAATAGAAACGATAGTTCTAACTGAATCGACTTGGGTCCACGAATCTAACAAATCGTGAGAGTTCTTGACCTCTCTTAACATCTCTCTCAATTCGAAGATCCAGGGTTGAAATGGATCTTGTTGTGAAATTTTATGCTTCATTTTGAGTGCCTCCCCATTATAAATATTGAATATAAAGTAAAAGAAAATAGGTTTCCATTTCTTTAGGTAATCTCCGATACGATAGTTCTTTCTTCTATGATATTTCTTTATGATATTTCTTTTACAATATTTCTTTCTTTATTCTATGATAATCCCCCTTATGCATCCATGGCTGAATGGTTAAAGCGCCCAACTCATAATTGGCAAATTTGCGGGTTCAATTCCTGCTGGATGCACGACAACGGGAATGTTCAATACGTCTATTGGAATTGGCTTTGTATCAATGGAATCTCATCATCCATACCAATTCGTTATGTGTTATGTATGGTATATTCATATCATAAGTATAGAAACAGTTAGAGGGAGAATTCTTATCGAAACTGGAACTCATAGGGAAGAAAATAGATTTATGGATAAAATTAAATATGCAGTATTTACAGAAAAAACTGTTCGGTTATTGAGGAAGAATCAATATACTTCTAATGTCGAATCAAAGTCAACTAGGACAGAAATAAAGCGTTGGGTCGAACTCTTTTTTGGTGTCAAGGTAATAGCTATGAATAGTCATCGAATCCCGGGAAAGAGTCGAAGAAGGAGACCCCTTAGAGGGCATAAAATGCATTACAAACGTATGATTATTACGCTTCAAGCGGGTTATTCTATTCCATCTATTAGCTTAGAAAGAAAAGAAATGAATTTCACTCAAAATACTTCATAACACGGCGATACATTTATATAAAACTTCTACCCCGAACACGCGAAATGCAACTGTTGGAATTCAAGTGAAATCCAATCCACGAAACAATTTGATCTCTGGACAGCGTCGTTGTGGTAAAGGTCGTAATGCCAGAGGAATCATTACCTCAAGGCATAGAGGGGGAGGTCATAAACGTCTATACCGTAAAATAGATTTTCAACGAAATAAAAAAGACATATCTGGTAGAATCGTAACCATAGAATACGACCCTAATCGAAATGCATACATTTGTCTCATACACTATGGGGATGGTGAGAAGAGATATATTTTACATCCCAGGGGGGCTCTAATTGGGGATACCATTCTTTCTGGTACAGAAGTTCCTATCTCAATGGGAAATGCCCTACCTTTGAGTGCGGTTTGAACTATTAATTTACGTAATTGGAAGTAACCAATTAGGTTTACGACGAAACCTAGAAATCGATCACCCACCCAAATTGAGTACCTCTACGGGATAGACCTCAACAGAAAACTGAAGAGTAACAACAGCAAGTGATTGAGTTCAGTAGTTCCTTATAGAAAATTATTGACTCTAGAGATATGGTAATATGGAGAAAACAGAATTGTTTGAAGCACCGACAGAACCGGAAGCGCCCCTTGTTTCAAAGAGAGGAGGACGAGTTATTCACATTTCATTTGATGGTCAGAGGCGAATTGAAAGCCAAGCATTGAGAATTCGACCCCCGGGGGAAAAGTAGAGATGTCTCCTACGTTACCTGAAATATGTGAAAGTTTTGACGTAATTTGATAGAGTCATTCGGTCTGAGTGCTACATGAAAAACATAAGCCAGATGAAGGAACAGAGAGACCTAGGATGTAGAAGATCATAACATGAGTGATTCGATTCGGCAGATTTTTGGACTCCTTTATCTCAACTCCTATGGTACTTCATCATACGATTTATATAAGATAGGATCCATCTACCTAGATATCATCACATACATCCAGAAAGCCGTATGCTTTGGAAGAGGCTTGTACAGTTTGGGAAGGGATTTTGATTGATCAATAGGAAGAATCTACTTCAACCGATATGCCCTTAGGCACGGCCATACATAACATCGAAATCACACTTGGAAAGGGGGGACAATTAGCGCGAGCTGCGGGTGCTGTAGCGAAACTGATAGCAAAAGAGGGTAAATCAGCCACACTAAAATTACCATCTGGAGAGGTCCGTTTGATATCCAAAAACTGTTCAGCAACAGTCGGACAAGTGGGTAATGTTGGGGTGAACCAGAAAAAATTAGGTAGAGCCGGATCTAAGCGTTGGCTAGGCAAGCGTCCTGTAGTAAGAGGGGTCGTTATGAACCCCGTAGACCATCCCCACGGGGGTGGGGAAGGGAGGGCCCCGATTGGTAGAAAAAAACCCACAACCCCTTGGGGTTATCCTGCGCTTGGAAGAAGAAGTAGAAAAAGGAATAGATATAGTGATAGTTTGATTCTTCGTCGCCGTAGTAAATAGGAGAACATTGAAAATCAAAATTGAAAATCAAATAGGTCTCTTTGTCCTTACAAAATAAAATAAAGTCTTTACAAAAAAAAAGATAGGAGTAAGTAGCCGTGACACGTTCACTAAAAAAAAATCCTTTTGTAGCTAATCATTTATTGAGAAAAATTGAGAAGCTCAACATAAGGGCAGAAAAAGAAATAATCATAACTTGGTCCCGGGCATCTACCATTATACCCATAATGATCGGCCATACAATTGCTATTCATAATGGAAAAGAGCATTTGCCTATTTATATAACAGATAGTATGGTAGGTCACAAATTGGGAGAATTCGCACCTACTCTGACTTTCCGGGGGCATACGAGAAGTGATAAAAAATCTCGTCGTTAATGTTAATAAAGTGAATATAGGTGCTCATCCTTTATTGATGAGAGGTGAACCTTATGATAAAGATAGAACCAGAGGTAGAAGTATACGCCTTAGGTCAACATATACCTATGTCTGCTCACAAAGCGCGAAGAGTAATTGATCAGATTCGGGGGCGCCTCTATGACGAAACACTTATGATACTAGAACTCATGCCGTATCGAGCACGTTATCCGATTTTTCAATTAGTTTCTTCCGCTGCAGCAAATGCTGCTCACAATCGGGGTTTCAACAAAACGTCTTTAATTATTAGTCAAGCCGAAGTGAACGAGGGTACTATTGTGAAAAAGTTAAAACCTCGAGCTAAAGGACA